GCTAACGTAGCTTAAACAAAGCATAACACTGAAGATGTTAAGATAGGCCCTAGAAAGCCTCGTGGGCACAAAGGCTTGGTCCTGACTTTACTATCAACTTTAGCTAGACTTACACATGCAAGTATCCGCACCCCTGTGAGAATGCCCTACAGTTCCCCGCCCGGGAACAAGGAGCGGGTATCAGGCACGCCTCTCGAGCAGCCCACGACACCTTGCTAAGCCACACCCTCAAGGGATTTCAGCAGTGATAAATATTAAGCTATAAGTGAAAACTTGACTTAGTTAAAGCTAAAAGGGCCGGTAAAACTCGTGCCAGCCACCGCGGTTATACGAGAGGCCCAAGTTGACAGACACTCGGCGTAAAGAGTGGTTAATATTTATTTAAACTAAAGCCGAACGCCCTCAGAACTGTTATACGTATTCGAGGGTAAGAAGCCCCACCACGAAAGTGGCTTTACCCACTTGACCCCACGAAAGCTGTGAAACAAACTGGGATTAGATACCCCAATATGCTCAGCCTTAAACATAGGTAGCACCATACACCTACTACCCGCCAGGGTACTACGAGCATTAGCTTGAAACCCAAAGGACTTGGCGGTGCTTAAGATCCACCTAGAGGAGCCTGTTCTAGAACCGATAACCCCCGTTCAACCTCACCCTCCCTTGTTTTTCCCGCCTATATACCGCCGTCGTCAGCTTACCCTGTGAAGGTCTTATAGTAAGCTAAACTAGCACAGCCCAAAACGTCAGGTCGAGGTGTAGCATATGAGAGGGGAAGAAATGGGCTACATTTCCTGTGATACAGTGAAACACGGATAAAGGGCTGAAACGCCCTTTAGAAGGAGGATTTAGCAGTAAGTAGAAAATAGAGCGTCCTACTGAAACCGGCCCTAAAGCGCGCACACACCGCCCGTCACTCTCCCCAAACTAACAATATTAGATCCATAATAAACCTAACAAGAAAAGGGGAGGCAAGTCGTAACATGGTAAGTGTACCGGAAGGTGCACTTGGTTAAATCAGAGTGTAGCTAAGATAGAAAAGCATCTCCCTTACACTGAGAAGTCACCCGTGCAAGTCGGGTCGCCCTGATGCCCAACAGCTAGCTCAGACAAACAAACCAAAATTACCCCCATCCCTACCCCCTAAGACACCTAATTCCACCAAACAAATCATTTTTCCGCTTTAGTACGGGCGACAGAAAAAGAATACACGAAGCAATAGAAAAAGTACCGCAAGGGAAAGCTGAAAGAGAAATGAAACAACCCAGTAAAGCATTAAAAAGCAGAGCCCAAACCTCGTACCTTTTGCATCAGGATTTAGCCAGCCTTCTCAAGCAAAAAGAATTTTAGTTTGACTCCCCGAAACCAAGCGAGCTACTCCAAGACAGCCTAACAAATAGGGCAACCCCGTCTCTGTGGCAAAAGAGTGGGAAGAGCTTTGAGTAGAGGTGACAGACCTACCGAGCTTGGTAATAGCTGGTTGCCTGGGAATTGAATAGAAGTTCAGCCCCTTGTCTTCTTCACTCATTAAAGGTTTTACCCGCCTCAGACAAAAAGAAGAAAAGGAGGTTAATCAAAGGGGGTACAGCCCCTTTGAAACAAGATACAACTTACCACAGCCGGGTAAAGATCACAATACTCAAGGCCCGATATTTTGGTGGGCTTAAAAGCAGCCAACCACTAGGAAAGCGTTAAAGCTCGAATATTAATAATGCCACTAATCCTGATAAAACAATCTCAGCCCCCTAAACCTACCAAGCCACTTCATGCACCCATGAAGGAGACCATGCTAATATGAGTAATAAGAAACCTCCTGAGTTTCTCCAGTACACATGTGTAAATCGGAACGGACCCACCACCGAAATTTAACGGCCCCAAACATAGAGGGAAATAAAACTCAAACAGAAAACAAGAAAACCACTCAACTTCAGACCGTTAACCTCACACAAGCGTGCCAACAAGGAAAGACAAAAAGAAAAAGAAGGAACTCGGCAAACAAATTACAAGCCTCGCCTGTTTACCAAAAACATCGCCTCTTGAAAATCAAACATAAGAGGTCCCGCCTGCCCTGTGACCACAAGTTTAACGGCCGCGGTATTCTGACCGTGCAAAGGTAGCGCAATCACTTGTCTTTTAAATGAAGACCTGTATGAATGGCATAACGAGGGCTTAACTGTCTCCTTTTTCTAGTCAATGAAATTGATCTCCCCGTGCAGAAGCGGGGATAAACCCATAAGACGAGAAGACCCTGTGGAGCTTTAGACGCCAGAACAGCCCGTGTCAAATTTACCTCAACCAAGAGATTGAACTAATCGGCCCCTGTTCCAATGTCTTTGGTTGGGGCGACCGCGGGGGAACAAAAAGCCCCCATGTGGAAGAAGAGTACTATACTCCTACAACTAAGAGCCACAGCTCTAATTAACAGAACATCTGACCTAACAGATCCGGCAATGCCGATCAACGAACCGAGTTACCCCAGGGATAACAGCGCAATCCTCTTCCAGAGCCCATATCGACAAGAGGGTTTACGACCTCGATGTTGGATCAGGACATCCTAATGGTGCAGCCGCTATTAAGGGTTCGTTTGTTCAACGATTAAAGTCCTACGTGATCTGAGTTCAGACCGGAGTAATCCAGGTCAGTTTCTATCTATGCAATGCTCTTTTCTAGTACGAAAGGACCGAAAAGAAGAGACCCCTACTATAAGCACGTCTCACCCCCACCTAATGAACCCAACTAAACTAGGCAAGGGGGCATGCCCCTCCACCATAGAAAATGGCATGTTAAGGTGGCAGAGCCCGGCTAATGCAAAAGACCTAAGCCCTTTCCACCAGAGGTTCAAATCCTCTCCTTAACTATGATTTCCACACTTATTTCATTCATTCTTAACCCTTTAATTCTCATCGTCTTCGTTCTTCTAGCCGTCGCACTTCTTACCTTAGTAGAACGAAAAGTCCTGGGCTATATACAACTACGAAAAGGGCCAAACATCGTCGGACCTTACGGCCTGCTACAACCCATTGCAGACGGACTTAAACTTTTTATAAAAGAACCTGTGCGCCCCTCAACCTCTTCCCCCGTACTCTTCTTGTTCACCCCCATACTTGCCCTCACCTTAGCCCTTACGCTATGAACCCCGATGCCTATGCCTTTTCCCATGGCCGACCTCAACCTAGGGATTCTTTTTATTCTTGCCATCTCAAGCCTGGCAGTCTACTCAATCTTGGGCTCCGGCTGAGCCTCAAATTCAAAATATGCCCTCATCGGAGCACTCCGGGCCGTGGCACAAACAATTTCTTACGAAGTAAGCCTCGGCTTAATTCTACTCAATGCAATCATCTTCACCGGGGGTTTTACCCTACAAACCTTCAGCACTGCACAAGAAAGCACATGATTGATCCTGCCCGCATGACCTTTAGCCGCAATATGATACATCTCCACCCTCGCAGAAACAAACCGGGCCCCATTTGACCTGACAGAGGGGGAATCAGAGCTAGTCTCCGGCTTCAACGTTGAATATGCGGGGGGCCCCTTCGCACTATTTTTCCTGGCAGAATACGCTAACATCCTTTTAATAAACACCCTCTCCGCCACTTTATTCTTAGGCGCAACTATTTACCAACTCTCCCCAGAACTCACCACAACAAACCTTATACTAAAAGCAGCACTACTCTCCGTAGTGTTCCTCTGAGTACGAGCCTCATACCCGCGATTTCGTTATGACCAGCTCATACACCTAATCTGAAAAAACTTCCTGCCCCTAACACTCGCCTTGGTTATCTGACACCTCGCACTCCCAATTGCATTTACGGGACTCCCCCCACAACTCTAGCCCCGGAGCTGTGCCTGAAACAAAGGGCCACTTTGATAGAGTGAATAATGAGGGTTAAAGTCCCTCCAACTCCTAGAAAGAAGCGGCTCGAACCCTACCTGAAGAGATCAAAACTCTTAGTGCTTCCACTACACCACTTCCTAGTAAAGTCAGCTAATTAAGCTTTTGGGCCCATACCCCAAACATGTTGGTTAAACCCCTTCCTCTACTAATGAACCCGTACATTCTAGCAACTCTATTATTTGGCCTAGGCCTTGGAACAACAATCACATTTGCAAGTTCACACTGACTCCTGGCCTGAATAGGATTAGAAATAAACACCCTTGCAATTATCCCCCTTATAGCCCAACACCACCACCCCCGAGCAGTAGAAGCTACCACCAAATATTTCATCACCCAGGCAGCCGCAGCCGCCATACTCTTATTTGCCAGCACCTCTAACGCTTGACTCACAGGCCAATGGGAAATCCAACACATCTCCCACCCCCTTCCCACAACCATAATCACACTAGCCCTAGCCCTTAAAATCGGCTTAGCCCCCATCCATGCTTGACTACCCGAAGTGCTCCAAGGCCTAGACCTGACTACTGGACTTATCCTCTCAACTTGACAAAAACTCGCCCCCTTCGCCCTTTTAATGCAAATCCAACCCTCAAACTCCACAATACTAATCATTCTAGGGCTAACATCCACCTTAGTTGGCGGATGAGGGGGCCTAAACCAAACCCAACTACGGAAAATTCTTGCATACTCATCAATCGCCCACTTAGGCTGAATAATCCTTGTTTTACAATTTTCCCCTTCACTCACCCTTTTAGCGCTACTAACATACTTCGTCATAACATTCTCAACCTTCTTAGTCTTTAAAATGAACAGCTCAACCAACATTAACTCTTTATCCACCTCATGAACCAAAACCCCAATCCTCACATCCCTAACACCCCTCATTCTTCTTTCTTTAGGGGGTCTTCCTCCCCTTACAGGCTTCGCACCAAAATGACTGATTCTACAAGAATTAACTAAACAAGACCTTCCCCTCACCGCAACTATCGCCGCTCTTACAGCCCTTTTAAGTCTTTACTTTTACTTACGCCTCTCTTATGCCCTCACCCTTACCATGTCCCCTAACAACCTCACAGGCACAACCCCCTGACGATTCCCCTCGTCACAAACCACGCTACCCCTAGCCATTTCAACCTCAGCAACAATGGCCCTTCTCCCCCTTACCCCGAGTGCAATAGCACTTTTGACCTCCTAAGGAGCTTAGGATAATTTAGACCAAGGGCCTTCAAAGCCCTAAGCGAGAGTGAAAGTCTCTCAGCTCCTGATAAGACTTGCAGGACACTAACCCACATCTTCTATATGCAAAACAGACACTTTAATTAAGCTAAAGCCTTTCTAGACGGGAAGGCCTCGATCCTACAAATTCTTAGTTAACAGCTAAGCGCCTAAACCAACAAGCATCCGACTACCTTTCCCCCGCCTGAGCCTCTATAGAGGCGGGGGAAAGCCCCGGCAGGTATTAGCCTGCTTCTTAAGATTTGCAATCTAATATGTAAATACACCTCAGGGCTTGGCAGGAAGAGGACTCAAACCTCTGTCCATGGGGCTACAATCCACCGCTTAAGCGCTCAGCCATCCTACCTGTGGCAATCACACGTTGATTTTTCTCGACTAATCATAAAGACATCGGCACCCTCTATCTAGTATTTGGTGCTTGAGCCGGAATGGTCGGCACCGCTCTCAGCCTTCTCATCCGAGCAGAACTAAGTCAGCCTGGCGCGCTTCTGGGCGATGACCAGATTTATAATGTAATTGTTACAGCACATGCCTTTGTAATAATTTTCTTTATAGTAATGCCAATCATAATTGGAGGGTTTGGAAACTGACTAATCCCACTTATGATCGGGGCCCCCGATATGGCATTCCCCCGAATAAACAATATGAGCTTCTGGCTTTTACCCCCTTCTTTCCTTCTTCTTTTAGCTTCTTCTGGGGTAGAAGCAGGGGCTGGTACGGGCTGAACTGTCTACCCCCCTCTCTCAGGAAACCTGGCCCATGCCGGAGCTTCTGTTGATTTGACCATCTTCTCCCTCCACCTAGCAGGTGTCTCCTCAATCCTTGGGGCTATTAATTTTATTACAACAATTATCAACATGAAACCTCCTGCTATTTCACAGTACCAAACACCCTTATTTGTGTGAGCAGTGTTAATTACAGCCGTCCTACTCTTACTGTCACTCCCCGTTCTCGCTGCAGGCATTACCATGCTACTTACAGACCGAAACCTGAACACCACTTTCTTCGACCCCGCAGGAGGGGGAGACCCCATCCTTTACCAACACCTCTTCTGATTCTTCGGCCACCCTGAAGTCTACATCCTCATCCTTCCTGGCTTTGGAATGATTTCACACATCGTTGCCTACTACTCAGGGAAAAAAGAACCTTTTGGTTACATAGGCATGGTCTGAGCTATAATAGCGATCGGCCTGCTAGGGTTTATTGTGTGAGCCCACCACATGTTCACCGTTGGAATGGACGTCGATACCCGAGCATACTTTACCTCTGCAACAATAATTATCGCGATCCCAACCGGGGTAAAAGTATTTAGCTGATTAGCCACACTTCACGGAGGGGCAATTAAATGAGAAACCCCCCTCCTCTGAGCCTTGGGATTTATCTTCCTGTTTACAGTTGGGGGCTTAACTGGCATTGTTCTGGCTAATTCCTCTTTAGACATTGTCCTCCACGACACCTACTACGTAGTAGCCCACTTCCATTATGTCCTATCTATGGGGGCCGTGTTCGCAATCGTAGCAGCTTTTGTCCACTGATTCCCTCTATTCTCAGGCTACACCTTACACAGTACATGGACTAAAATCCACTTTGGTGTAATGTTTGCAGGTGTAAATCTCACTTTCTTCCCACAACACTTCCTAGGCCTAGCCGGAATGCCTCGTCGGTATTCGGACTACCCCGACGCCTACACCCTCTGAAATACTGTCTCCTCTATTGGGTCCCTAGTATCTTTAGTAGCTGTTATTATGTTCCTGTTTATTATCTGAGAAGCCTTCGCCGCTAAACGTGAAGTTCTTTCAGTTGAGCTAACCTCCACAAACGTAGAATGACTGCACGGCTGTCCTCCCCCTTACCATACATTTGAAGAGCCAGCATTTGTTCAAATTCAACAGGCCTGACCAGAGCTCGATAGCCCTTCAACTAAATAAACGAGAAAGGGAGGAGTCGAACCCCCGCATGCTGGTTTCAAGCCAGCCACATTACCGCTCTGCCACTTTCTTTATAAAGTACTAGTAAAAATGGAATTACACTGCCTTGTCGAGGCAGAATTGTGGGTTAGACCCCCACGTATTTTGGTATTTAATGGCACACCCCTCACAACTAGGTTTTCAAGACGCAGCCTCCCCTGTAATAGAAGAACTTCTTCACTTCCACGACCATGCCCTAATGATCGTTTTTTTAATTAGCACCCTTGTACTTTACATTATTGTCGCCATAGTCTCTACCAAGTTGACTAATAAATTTATCCTTGACTCCCAAGAAATTGAGATTATTTGAACCCTTCTACCAGCAATCATTCTTATTTTGATCGCCCTCCCCTCCCTGCGCATTCTTTATTTAATGGATGAGATCAACGACCCCCATCTAACCATTAAAGCCATGGGACATCAATGATACTGAAGCTATGAGTATACCGACTATGAAGATCTTGGGTTTGACTCGTATATGATCCCCACACAAGACCTAACCCCTGGACAATTTCGACTACTAGAGACTGACCACCGGATGGTCATCCCAGTAGAGTCCCCCATCCGAGTGCTCGTCTCTGCAGAAGATGTCCTTCACTCCTGAGCAGTCCCTTCCCTAGGTGTAAAAATGGACGCCGTACCTGGCCGTCTAAACCAAGTGGCCTTTATTACCTCTCGCACTGGGGTATTCTACGGACAATGCTCTGAAATCTGCGGAGCTAACCACAGCTTTATGCCCATCGTAGTAGAAGCAGTCCCTCTAGAGCACTTTGAAAACTGATCATCTTTAATACTTCAAGACGCCTCGCTAAGAAGCTAAATAGGGAACAGCGTTAGCCTTTTAAGCTAAAGACTGGTGGCCCCCAACCACCCCTAGCGAAAATGCCACAACTCAACCCCGCACCTTGATTTGCCATTCTTGTATTCTCATGATTAATCTTCTTAACCGTTATTCCACCTAAAGTCTTGTCCCATCTTTTCCCTAATGAGCCCTCCCCTCAAAACACAGAAAAACCAAAAACAGAACCCTGAAACTGACCATGACACTAAGCTTCTTTGACCAATTTATAAGCCCCACATTCCTAGGCATCCCTCTCATTGCCCTATCCCTAGCACTTCCCTGAATTCTTTACCCCAAACCCACAGCCCGATGGTTGGATAACCGCCTTTTAACCCTCCAAGGCTGATTCATCAATCGCTTCACTCAACAAATGTTCCAGCCCTTAAGCCCCATAGGCCACAAATGAGCCCTTTTATTGACCTCCCTCATACTCTTTTTAATTACATTAAATATACTAGGCCTTCTTCCTTACACATTCACTCCTACAACACAACTCTCCCTAAACATGGCTCTGGCTGTCCCCCTCTGACTCGCCACAGTAATTATCGGAATGCGAAACCAGCCCACGCATGCCCTTGGACATCTCCTGCCAGAAGGCACCCCTACACTTTTAATCCCTGTGCTTATTATTATCGAAACAATTAGCCTTTTCATCCGTCCCCTGGCCCTGGGTGTGCGACTAACGGCCAACCTGACAGCAGGCCACCTGCTGATTCAGCTAATCGCAACTGCTGCCTTCGTTCTTCTACCCCTAATGCCTACTGTAGCAATCCTCACAGCAACCCTTTTATTCCTGCTAACCCTTCTAGAAGTTGCAGTAGCAATGATTCAAGCATACGTCTTCGTTCTCCTTCTAAGCCTCTATCTACAAGAAAACGTCTAATGGCCCATCAAGCACACGCATACCACATAGTAGACCCAAGCCCTTGGCCCCTAACAGGTGCAGTCGCTGCACTACTAATAACCTCAGGTCTAGCAATCTGAATACACTTTAACTCCACGACCCTTATAACCCTTGGACTAGTCCTCCTCCTCCTCACAATATACCAATGATGACGAGATATCATTCGAGAGGGCACATTTCAAGGTCACCACACACCCCCTGTACAAAAGGGCCTACGATACGGAATGATCCTGTTTATTACCTCAGAGGTGTTCTTCTTCTTAGGCTTCTTCTGAGCATTCTACCACTCTAGCTTGGCCCCTACCCCCGAACTAGGGGGGTGCTGACCTCCTACAGGAATCACCACCTTAGACCCTTTTGAAGTCCCCCTTTTAAACACAGCCGTTCTCCTTGCATCCGGGGTAACAGTTACCTGGGCCCACCATAGCATCATAGAAGGACATCGAAAACAAGCAATTCAATCCTTAGCTTTAACCATTCTCTTAGGCTTCTATTTCACCTTCCTACAAGGAATAGAATACTACGAAGCCCCCTTCACTATCGCCGATGGGGTCTACGGATCCACCTTTTTCGTAGCAACAGGATTCCACGGACTCCATGTAATCATTGGCTCAAGCTTTTTAGCGGTCTGCTTACTACGTCAAGTTCAATACCACTTTACATCTGAACACCACTTCGGGTTTGAAGCAGCCGCATGATATTGACACTTCGTAGATGTAGTCTGACTATTCTTATACATCTCCATCTACTGATGAGGCTCATAATCTTTCTAGTACTAAAGAAAGTATAAGTGACTTCCAATCACATGGTCTTGGTTAAAGCCCAAGGAAAGATAATGAACTTAGTCACCACAGTTATCACCATCTCCATCGCCCTTTCAACCGTCCTGGCCATTGTCTCCTTCTGACTGCCCCTTATATCCCCCGACCACGAAAAACTCTCCCCTTACGAATGCGGCTTCGACCCCCTAGGGTCGGCCCGCCTCCCCTTCTCAATGCGATTCTTCCTTGTAGCCATCCTCTTTCTCCTTTTTGACCTAGAAATTGCACTCCTCCTCCCTCTTCCATGAGGGGACCAGCTTTTAACCCCCCTTCTCACCTTCGCCTGAGCATCTGCTGTCCTCATCCTCTTGACCCTTGGACTGATCTACGAATGAATACAAGGAGGCTTGGAATGAGCCGAATAGACTGTTAGTTTAAGCAAAACATTTGATTTCGGCTCAAAAGCTTGTGGTTAAAGTCCACAATCGTCTAATGACCCCCACCCACTTCGCCTTCTCATCAACCTTTCTCTTAGGTTTAGCAGGCCTGGCTTTTCATCGAACCCACCTTCTATCCGCCCTTCTTTGTTTAGAGGGTATAATACTATCCTTATTCATTGCACTTTCCCTATGAACCCTGCAACTCGACACCACAAACTTCTCCGCCTCCCCAATACTACTTTTGGCCTTCTCAGCCTGTGAGGCCAGCGCAGGTTTGGCTCTCTTAGTTGCCACAGCCCGCACCCACGGAACTGACCGACTTCAAAGTCTTAACCTCCTCCAATGCTAAAAATCTTAATCCCAACCATCATACTCATCCCCACAACTTGGCTAATCCCTAAAAAACAGCTTTGATCAACCACGCTCGCCTACAGCCTCATTATTGCACTTGCCAGTTTATCCTGACTCAAACTCTCTGCAGAAACCGGCTGATCGTCCTTAAGCCTCTACATAGCAACCGATCCCCTATCAACCCCTCTTCTCGCCCTCACATGCTGGCTACTCCCCTTAATAATCTTGGCGAGCCAAAACCACACGACCTCGGAGCCCGAGAACCGACAACGAATGTACATCTCCCTGCTCACCTCCCTCCAAATTTTCTTGATCATAGCCTTCGGCGCCACCGAAGTGATCATATTTTATGTAATATTTGAAGCCACCCTCATCCCAACCTTAATTATTATCACTCGCTGAGGCAATCAGACCGAGCGCCTAAACGCAGGAACATACTTCCTGTTTTATACACTGGCCGGCTCGCTTCCACTCTTAGTAGCCCTTCTTCTCCTTCAAAATACTACCGGCACTTTGTCTCTCCTCACTCTTCACTTCTCCCCGGCCCTTCATCTAACCTCTTACGCAGATAAAATCTGATGAGCAGGCTGTCTTTTAGCCTTCTTAGTTAAAATGCCCCTATACGGGGCCCACCTCTGACTCCCCAAAGCACACGTTGAAGCCCCTATTGCAGGCTCAATGGTCCTGGCCGCCGTACTTTTAAAGCTTGGAGGCTACGGCATAATACGAATTATGATTATACTAGACCCCCTAACCAAAGAACTAAGTTATCCATTCATTATCTTCGCCTTATGGGGCGTAATTATGACAGGCTCTATTTGCCTTCGACAAACAGACCTCAAATCCCTAATCGCTTACTCCTCAGTAAGCCACATGGGCCTGGTTGCAGCAGGCATTCTTATCCAAACCCCCTGGGGCTTCACAGGCGCCCTAATTTTAATAATTGCCCACGGACTTACCTCCTCCGCCTTATTTTGTCTAGCAAACACCAACTATGAACGAACACACAGCCGAACCATAGTCTTGGCCCGAGGCCTTCAAATAGCCCTTCCACTAATAACAGCATGATGGTTTATCGGCAGCCTAGCCAACCTCGCCCTCCCCCCTCTCCCCAACCTAATAGGAGAGCTCATGATTATTACATCACTATTTAACTGATCTTGATGAACTTTAATCCTTACAGGGGCCGGAACCCTTATTACAGCAAGCTACTCACTCTACATATTCTTAATAACCCAACGAGGCCCCCTACCCGCACATATTATTGCCCTAGACCCAACTCACTCTCGAGAACATCTTCTTATTGCTCTCCACCTCCTCCCCCTCCTCCTACTTGTTCTGAAACCAGAACTAATCTGAGGCTGAACCGCTTGTAGGCGTAGTTTAATAAAAACATTAGATTGTGATTCTAAAAACAGAGGTTAAAACCCCCTCGCCCACCGAGAGAGGCTCGCTAGCAACAAAGACTGCTAATCTTCGTCACCTTGGTTGAACCCCAAGGCTCACTCGCCTGCGCTCCTAAAGGATAATAGCTCATCCATTGGTCTTAGGAACCAAAAACTCTTGGTGCAAATCCAAGTAGCAGCTATGCATCAACCCTCCGTTATTATAACAACCAGCTTGATTTTAATTTTTCTCTTACTTTCCTACCCCGTCCTCACAACCTTTTCCCCCAGCCCCTTAGAAGCCAACTGAGTACTAACCAAAGCCAAAACAGCAGTAAAACTAGCATTTTTTATTAGTATCCTACCCCTCTGCCTCTACCTTAACGAAGGGGCAGAAACCATTATCACCAACTGAACATGAATAAACACCCACACATTCGACATTAATGTCAGCTTCAAATTCGACTTCTACTCCATCATCTTTATCCCGATTGCCCTCTATGTAACATGATCCATCCTAGAATTCGCCTCATGATATATACACGCCGACCCCTTCATTAACCGATTCTTCAAGTACCTTCTAATCTTTCTTATTGCCATGCTTATTCTAGTATCAGCCAACAACATGTTCCAACTCTTCATTGGATGGGAAGGCGTCGGCATCATATCTTTCTTACTCATCGGCTGATGGTATGGACGGGCCGACGCAAACACCGCCGCCCTTCAAGCAGTTGTATACAACCGAGTAGGGGATATCGGACTAATCCTAGCAATAGCCTGACTCGCAATAAACTTTAACTCCTGAGAAATGCAACAAATTTTCATTGCCGCCAAAGATTATGACATAACACTCCCACTTCTAGGACTAATCCTCGCTGCCACCGGCAAGTCTGCCCAATTTGGCCTTCACCCCTGGCTTCCCTCTGCCATAGAGGGCCCTACACCGGTCTCTGCCCTACTGCACTCTAGCACCATGGTGGTTGCAGGTATCTTCCTTCTCATTCGAATGAGCCCTTTAATAGAAAACAATCAAACCGCACTCACCACCTGCCTCTGCTTAGGGGCATTAACAACCCTTTTCACCGCAACTTGTGCCCTAACCCAAAACGACATCAAAAAAATTGTTGCATTTTCCACCTCAAGCCAACTAGGGCTAATAATAGTCACCATTGGACTTAACCAACCCCAACTTGCATTTCTCCATATTTGCACCCACGCCTTCTTTAAAGCCATATTATTCCTATGCTCCGGCTCAATCATTCACAGCCTTAACGACGAACAGGACATCCGCAAAATAGGGGGAATGCACCACCTAACCCCCTTTACATCTTCCTCACTAACCATCGGCAGCCTAGCACTCACCGGCACCCCCTTTTTAGCAGGGTTTTTCTCAAAAGATGCAATCATCGAAGCCCTAAACACATCATACCTCAACGCCTGAGCCCTTGCCCTTACTTTATTGGCCACATCCTTTACAGCAATTTACAGCCTTCGAGTAGTATTCTTTGTATCCATGGGTTTCCCCCGATTCAACACCCTTTCCCCCATCAACGAAAACAACCCCACTGTAATCAACCCCATTAAACGCTTAGCCTGAGGAAGCATTCTAGCGGGACTTTTAATCACCTCCAACATCTTGCCCCACAAAACCCCCGTTATATCCATACCACCCTTGTTAAAAACGGCAGCCCTTGCCGTTACAATTATTGGCATCTTAACAGCTCTAGAACTAGCCTCAATAACAAACAAACAATTTAAACCAACCCCTAAACTTCTGCCACACCACTTTTCAAACATACTAGGCTTCTTCCCGTCAATCATCCACCGATTCACCCCAAAACTCAACCTTGTACTAGGCCAGACCATTGCAAGCCAAATAGTTGACCAAACATGAATAGAAAAAATTGGCCCTAAAGCAGTCGTCACTTTAAACACCCCCCTAATTACAACCACAAACAACATTCAACAGGGCATGATTAAAACCTACCTCTCCCTATTCTTCTTCACCTTAGCCCTAGCCCTTCTCCTCCTCTTATACTAAACAGCACGAAGGGCCCCTCGGCTTAAACCACGAGTCAATTCCAACACAACAAATAAAGTTAAAAGAAGCACCCAAGCACTGATAACAAGCATTCCTCCACCCCCTGAGTACATCAATGCGACCCCTCCGATATCCCCTCGAAATATAGAAAATTCACCAAACTCATCTGCCGACACTCAAGAAGCCTCATATCACCCTGACCAGAAAATACCTGCAACCCCAAACACCCCTGCCATATAAACCAACATTAACCCTAACACAGGTCAACTCCCCCAGCCCTCCGGGTACGGCTCAGCCGCCAAAGCGGCCGAATAAGCAAACACCACCAACATCCCCCCTAGATAAATCAAAAACAAAATTAACGATAAAAAAGACCCCCCATGCCCCACTAAAACTCCACACCCCATCCCAGCAACCATCACCAGACCCAACGCAGCAAAGTAGGGAGAGGGGTTGGACGCAACAGCCGCCAGCCCTAAGACTAAACCGAATAAAAACATAAACATAATATAAGCCATAATTCTCACCAGGGTTCTAACCAGGACCAATGACTTGAAAAACCACCGTTGTTATTCAACTACAAGAACCTTAATGGCCAACCTACGGAAAACGCACCCCCTACTAAAAATTGCAAACGACGCAGTAGTCGATCTCCCAGCACCAGCCAATATTTCGGTTTGATGGAACTTTGGCTCTCTACTTGGCCTTTGTTTAGGCGCCCAAATCCTAACAGGCCTTTTCTTAGCTATACACTACACCTCCGACATCGCAACAGCCTTTTCATCCGTCGCCCACATCTGCCGAGATGTAAACTATGGCTGACTAATTCGCAACATACACGCCAACGGCGCATCCTTCTTTTTTATCTGCATCTACGCCCACATCGGCCGAGGCCTATATTACGGCTCATACCTCTACAAAGAGACATGAAACATCGGAGTTGTCCTACTTCTTTTAGTGATAATAACCGCCTTCGTCGGCTACGTCCTCCCCTGAGGACAGATATCATTCTGAGGGGCCACCGTCATCACAAACCTCCTATCCGCTGTCCCCTACATTGGAAACACCCTTGTCCAATGGATTTGAGGGGGATTCTCAGTTGACAATGCCACCCTCACCCGATTCTTCGCCTTCCACTTCCTGTTTCCCTTCGTAATTGCAGCCGTTACAATAGTTCACTTAATCTTCCTCCACGAAACAGGCTCAAACAACCCCACCGGCCTAAATTCCGACGCAGATAAAATCTCATTCCACCCGTACTTCTCGTACAAAGACCTGCTAGGCTTCGCAGCACTACTTATCGCCCTCATCTCATTAGCACTATTCTCACCAAACCTACTAGGTGACCCCGACAACTTCACCCCTGCTAATCCCCTCGTAACCCCCGCACACATCAAACCTGAATGATACTTCCTGTTTGCCTACGCCATCCTTCGCTCCATCCCCAACAAACTTGGCGGCGTACTAGCCCTGCTCTTCTCAATTTTAGTACTAATAGTTGTTCCCATCCTCCACACCTCAAAACAGCGGGGCCTAACATTTCGCCCCGTCACACAATTCTTATTCTGGCTCCTCATCGCAGACGTTATTATTCTCACATGAATTGGAGGAATGCCCGTAGAACACCCCTTCATCATCATCGGCCAAGTGGCATCCGTCCTCTACTTCGCCCTATTCCTTGTTATCACCCCTGCCGTAGGGTGGGCCGAAAACAAAATACTTGAGTGACACTGCACTAGTAGCTCAGCGTCAGAGCGCCGGCCTTGTAAGCCGGACGTCGAAGGTTAAACCCCTTCCTACTGCTCAAAGAAAGGGGATTTTAACCCCTACCACTAGCTCCCAAAGCTAGAATTCTTAATTAAACTACTCCTTGCCGAGATCCGCCTCTTGCTTAAGAGGTTATAGGTGATATTACATATATGTAATATCACCATTAAACGATATTAACCATTATCTAGGTGCTTATTATACATCTATGTATAATAACCATCAAATTTACTTAAACATACAAGAAATGTAAACAAACAAGATCATACACAAAGCAAAATAATTAAGAATACAATAAATTAATCCAAGGATGGAGAGATTTAAGTATCTAACAGTACCGTCCACTAGTCAAGTTATACCAAGCACTCAACACCCCGTCAAATCTCAAATATTTAATGTAGTAAGAACCGACCATCAGTTGATTTCTGAATGATAACGGTTATTGATGGTCAGGGACAACTATTTGTGGGGGTCACACTTAGTGAACTATTCCTGGCATTTGGTTCCTACTTCAGGGCCATTAATTGGTATCATTCCCCTAACTTTCATCGACGCTTGCATAAGTTAATGGTGTTAATACATACTCCTCGTTACCCAACATGCCGGGCGTTCTCTCCAGCGTGTCAGGGGTTCTCTTTTTTGTCTTCCTTTCACTTGACATTTCAGAGTGCGCACGGTAATGGTATACAAGGTTGAACATTTCCTTGAATTCAAGTATTATGTATGTAATGATTTTAAACATTGACAGATGACTTGCATAACTGATATCAAGAGCATAATCTATGCTTGATTTCTCCTAACATACCTATCAATGCCCCCGGTTTTTGCGCGTAAAACCCCCCTACCCCCCTAAACTCGTAAGATCCCTAACATCCTGAAAACCCCCCGGAAACAGGAAAGACCCTACTCATATGTTGTGTTTCCCAAAAGTGTGTATATTATATTATTACAATATTGCACAT